GCTAGTGTAGCTTAACGTAAAGCATAGCACTGAAAATGCTAAGATAAAATTTAAAAACTTTCACAAGCACTGAAGGTTTGGTCCTGGCCTCAGTATTAATTTTAACCAAATTTACACATGCAAGTTTCAGCATTCCAGTGAGAACGCCCTAATCATGCCCTTATTTGTTTAGGAGCTGGTATCAGGCATATACAGTGTGTATAACCCATGACACCTCGCTTAACCACGCCCCCAAGGGAATTCAGCAGTGATAGACATTGAACAATAAGCGCAAGCTTGAATCAGTTAAAGTTAAAAGAGTTGGTTAATCTCGTGCCAGCCACCGCGGTTATACGAGTAACTCACATTAATACTTCACGGCGTAAAGGGTGATTAAAAGTTTCTAAAAAGTACTAAAGTTATAACCTTATAAAGCTGTCATACGCACCTATAAAAGGAATAATACACTAACGAAAGTGACTTTAACTAGATAGAGCTTTTGACCTCACGACAGTTAAGACACAAACTAGGATTAGATACCCTACTATGCCTAACCATAAATAGACCTTTACTACCACTTACTTTGTTTAAGTCCGCCTGAGTACTACAAGCGCTAGCTTAAAACCCAAAGGACTTGGCGGTGCCCCAGACCCCCCTAGAGGAGCCTGTTCTATAACCGATAATCCACGTTAAACCTTACCACTTCTTGCTTTTACCGCCTATATACCGCCGTCGTCAGCTCACCCCATGAGGGCACAGAAGTAAGCATAATGGACTTCCTCCAAAACGTCAGGTCGAGGTGTAGCGAATGAAGTGGAAAGAAATGGGCTACATTTTCTCTAAAGAAAATACGGACAGTAAAATGAAAAATCACTTATAAGGTGGATTTAGCAGTAAGAAAAACCTAGGATATTTTTCTGAAACCGGCTCTGAGGCGCGCACACACCGCCCGTCACTCTCCTCAACTTACATCACTCCATTTTATAAATAACTTTTTATCACAAGAGGAGGCAAGTCGTAACATGGTAAGTGTACTGGAAAGTGCACTTGGAATAATCAAAATATAGCTAAATTAGTAAAGCACCTCCCTTACACCGAGGAAATACCCGTGCAACTCGAGTTATATTGAACCTTAAAACTAGCCTAACCACCATTAATTAGCTTCAATATTACTAATAAACTATATTAATATTTTTGTACTTAAAACATTTTCACAATCCCAGTATAGGCGATAGAACAGAAACACTTAGCGCTATAGAAAGAGTACCGCAAGGGAAAGCTGAAAAAGAACTGAAACAAATCATTAAAGTAATAAAAAGCAAAGATTCACCCCTGTACCTTTTGCATCATGATTTAGTAAGAACAAGTGGGCAAAAAGACCTTAAGTCCACCTTCCCGAAACTAGACGAGCTACTTCGGAGCAGCGTACTAGAGCCAACCCGTCTCTGTGGCAAAAGAGTGGGAAGACTCCCAAGTAGAGGTGATAAGCCTACCGAGTCTAGTGATAGCTGGTTACCCAAAAAAAGAACTTAAATTCTGCAATAATTATTCACCCAATCAAATAAGATTATCTCCATAAGATAACTTGTAAGAATTATTAGTTATTCTAAAGAGGTACAACTCTTTTGAATTAAGAAACAACTTTATTAGGAGGGTAACGATCATATTATTAAAGGACCCCACCTCAGTAGGCCTAAAAGCAGCCATCTGATCAGCAAGCGTCATAGCTCCAGCCCTAAACCAACCAATAATTCCGATATATTTTTCCAAACCCCCTAACCAATATTGGGTTTTTTTATCTTTCAATTGATAAAAGAACTTATACTAAAATGAGTAATTAGAGGACTAACCTCTCCAAAACACCCGTGTAAGTCAGAAAGAATCCAATCACTGATTATTAACCGACACCAACCTGAGGCCATAATATTAAGAATAGTAAACTAGAAAAACACATTTATTATATCGTTAACCCTACACAGGAGTGTTCATAGGAAAGATTTAAAGAAAATAAAGGAACTCGGCAAACACAAACTCCGCCTGTTTACCAAAAACATCGCCTCTTGCAAACCCTGTATAAGAGGTCCCGCCTGCCCTGTGACATTGTTTAACGGCCGCGGTATTATGACCGTGCGAAGGTAGCGTAATCACTTGTCTTTTAATTGAAGACCTGTATGAAAGGCATCACGAGAGTTTACCTGTCTCTATTTTCTAATCAATGAAATTGATTTCCCCGTGCAGAAGCGGGGATATAGTCATAAGACGAGAAGACCCTATGGAGCTTTAAACACTTAAGTTACTATCTTACTTATCAATTAATCTAAAGACCTAACCTACTCTAATAGTAGCCTAACTTAATGTTTTCGGTTGGGGCGACCAAGGAGTAAAAGAAAACCTCCTTATCGATTGAGTATTTTTACTTAAAAACCAGAACGACAGTTCTGATCAATAGAATATCTAACGAATAATGACCCAGGGCTACACCCTGATCAATGAACCAAGTTACCCTAGGGATAACAGCGCAATCCTTTCTAAGAGTCCATATCGCCGAAAGGGTTTACGACCTCGATGTTGGATCAGGACATCCTAATGGTGCAACCGCTATTAAGGGTTCGTTTGTTCAACGATTAATAGTCCTACGTGATCTGAGTTCAGACCGGAGTAATCCAGGTCAGTTTCTATCTATGAAGATATTTTCCCTAGTACGAAAGGACCGGGAGAATGAAGCCCATGCCCCAGGCACGCTTCTCCCCCATCTGTTGAAATTAACTTAAACAGCAAAGGGGGATTAACCTTCTACTAAAGATTATAGTTAGTTAAGGTGGCAGAGCCTGGTAATTGCAAAAGACCTAAACTCTTTGATCCAGAGGTTCAATTCCTCTCCTTAACCATGTTAAAAACGATTGTTACTCAAGTTATTCACCCTCTAACCTACATTATCCCTGTATTATTAGCCACAGCATTCCTCACCCTAGTAGAACGGAAAATTCTAGGCTATATACAACTTCGCAAGGGCCCCAATGTGGTTGGACCTTACGGCCTTCTCCAACCAATTGCTGATGGTTTAAAACTGTTTACTAAAGAACCAGTGCGCCCCTCTCACTCCTCTCATTTTCTATTTTTAGTTACCCCCACCACAGCCTTAACCCTGGCCCTCCTTATATGAATGCCTCTGCCCCTACCACATTCTATCCTAAACCTCAACCTAGGCCTACTATTTATCCTAGCCATCTCTAGCCTGACTGTTTATACCATCCTAGGCTCTGGTTGAGCCTCAAACTCTAAATATGCCCTAATAGGGGCCCTACGTGCCGTAGCACAAACTATTTCATACGAAGTTACCCTGGGCCTAATCCTACTGTCCCTAGTGATCATAACCGGGGGCTTCACATTACACACATTCAACTTTGCCCAAGAAACAGTATGACTTATTATCCCCGCCTGACCACTAGCCATAATATGATACATCTCAACCTTAGCAGAAACTAACCGAGCCCCATTCGATCTTACCGAAGGGGAATCAGAACTAGTCTCCGGGTTTAACATTGAATATGCAGGAGGACCATTTGCCTTATTCTTCCTAGCTGAATATTCAAATATCCTAATAATAAACACATTGTCCGTCATCCTCTTCATAGGTATCTCCTACAACCCCCTCCTACCTCAAATTTCAACACTCAGCCTTATAATTAAAGCAACCACATTAACACTCCTGTTCCTATGAATTCGCGCCTCCTACCCACGATTTCGCTACGACCAACTCATACACCTAGTATGAAAAAACTTCCTACCACTCACATTAGCCCTTATTTTATGACACATTACACTACCAACCTCCCTAGCAAGTCTCCCACCCCTCACCTAAGGAAGCGTGCCTGAATTAAAGGATCACTTTGATAGAGTGAAACATGAATGTTAAAATCATTCCCCTTCCTTAGAAAAGTAGGATTCGAACCTACTCCCTAGAGATCAAAACTCTATGTACTTCCAATTATACTACTTCCTAAAGTAAAGTCAGCTAATCAAGCTTTTGGGCCCATACCCCTACCATGTTGGTTAAAATCCTTCCTCTACTAATGAATCCACTCGTACTATCCCTCCTCCTTTTGAGCCTAGGCCTAGGCACTACAATCACATTCATAGGGTCTCATTGACTTTTAATTTGAATAGGACTAGAAATTAATACTATAGCCATTATCCCCCTAATAATTCATCAGCAACACCCACGTGCAGTAGAAGCCACCACTAAATATTTTCTCACACAAGCAACAGCCTCCGCACTTCTCCTATTCGCAGGCACAACAAACGCCTGAATAACAGGACAATGAAACATCACCGACATACTTTCACCAACCTCCGCCACACTCATCACACTAGCCCTAGCCTTAAAAATCGGCCTAGCTCCTATACACTTCTGACTACCAGAAGTCCTCCAAGGACTTAACCTAACCACCGGACTCCTCCTCTCCACATGACAAAAACTTGCCCCCTTTGCCATCCTCCTTCAACTTTATCCGCTTCTTAACCCAAATATCCTTATAGCCCTAGGAGTCACCTCCATTGTCGTTGGAGGCTGAAGTGGGCTCAACCAAACACAACTACGAAAAATCCTAGCATACTCATCAATTGCACACCTAGGATGAATAATTACCATTATCCACTTCGCCCCAAATCTAACCCTGTTAAACCTCACCCTCTACATTATCATAACAACTTCAATATTCCTTCTATTTAACACCCTTAATGCAACAAAAATTAACTCAATCTCTGTATCAGCCACTAAATCCCCGCTACTATCAATCATAACACTACTTACTCTACTCTCATTAGGGGGCTTACCTCCACTCTCAGGATTTATACCAAAATGACTCATCTTACAAGAAATGGCTAAACAGGACCTCCTAATCCCGGCCACTATTATGGCCCTAGCAACCCTCCTCAGCTTATTTTTTTATTTACGTCTCTGCTACATAATAACCCTCACCATCTCCCCCACCCCTATCTTCTTATTTTCCTCCTGACAAGCAAAAACCACACAAATAAACATCCTACTCACAATCACTACTTCACTTTCCATCCTTCTCCTGCCCCTCACCCCTACATTACTAATACTATTCGCGTAAGAAATTTAGGTTAACAAGACCAAAAGCCTTCAAAGCTTTCAGTAAGAGTTAAAATCTCTTAACTTCTGATAAAACTTGCAAGACTCTATCTCACATCCTCTGAATGCAACCCAGATGTTTTAATTAAACTAAAGTCTTCTAGATAAACAGGCCTTGATCCTGCAACATCTTAATTAACAGCTAAGCGTTCAATCCAGCGAACTTTTATCTAGGCTTCTCCCGCCGTAGGGCAAAAGGCGGGAGAAGCCCCGGGAGAGCTTTCATCTCCGTCTCAGGATTTGCAATCTTGTGTAAACTTTACTACGGGACTTGGTAAGAAGAGGACTCTAACCTCTCTTCACGGAACTACAGGCCGCCGCTTAACTCTCAGCCATCTTACCTGTGGCAATTAATCGTTGATTATTCTCTACTAATCACAAAGATATCGGCACCCTCTATTTAATTTTTGGTGCCTGAGCAGGAATGGTCGGAACTGGCCTAAGCCTTCTAATCCGAGCAGAACTAAGTCAACCCGGGACCCTCCTAGGTGACGATCAGATTTATAATGTCATTGTTACAGCCCACGCCCTTGTAATAATCTTTTTCATGGTTATACCAATTATGATCGGAGGATTTGGCAACTGACTCGTCCCTTTAATAATCGGCTCACCAGACATAGCCTTCCCACGCATAAATAATATAAGTTTCTGACTTTTACCTCCCTCTTTTCTCCTCCTCCTGGCCTCCGCTGGGGTTGAAGCTGGAGCCGGGACAGGTTGGACAGTCTACCCCCCTCTGGCAGGAAACTTAGCCCACGCCGGGGCCTCCGTAGACTTAACAATTTTCTCCCTCCATTTGGCAGGTGTTTCATCTATTCTAGCCTCCATTAACTTCATTACCACAATTATTAATATAAAACCACCGGCAATCTCTCAATACCAAACACCCCTATTCGTGTGGTCAATCCTTGTTACAACTGTTTTACTTCTTATAGCCCTCCCCGTTCTAGCAGCCGGCATCACTATGCTACTCACGGATCGTAATCTTAACACAACTTTCTTTGACCCCGCTGGAGGGGGGGACCCCATCCTATATCAACATTTATTCTGATTCTTCGGACACCCCGAAGTCTACATTTTGATTCTACCCGGATTTGGGATAATCTCACATGTAGTCGCTTATTACTCAGGCAAAAAAGAACCATTTGGCTATATGGGTATAGTCTGAGCAATAATAGCCATCGGTCTTTTAGGCTTCATCGTCTGAGCACATCACATATTTACAGTAGGAATAGATGTAGACACACGAGCATACTTTACATCCGCCACAATAATCATTGCCATTCCAACAGGTGTTAAAGTCTTTAGCTGACTGGCCACTCTTCATGGAGGCTCCATTAAATGAGAAACACCACTACTCTGAGCACTAGGCTTTATTTTCTTATTTACAGTTGGAGGCCTAACAGGGATTGTCCTAGCTAATTCTTCACTTGACATTGTCCTTCATGACACCTACTATGTTGTAGCTCATTTCCATTATGTTCTCTCAATGGGAGCAGTATTTGCTATTATAGCAGGCTTTGTCCATTGATTCCCGCTCTTCACAGGCTATACACTTCACTCCACATGAGCAAAAATTCAATTTTCAATTATATTTATTGGAGTAAATTTAACCTTCTTCCCCCAACATTTCTTAGGCCTAGCAGGTATACCCCGACGCTACTCCGACTACCCAGATGCCTACACCCTTTGAAATGTGGTCTCCTCTGTCGGATCTCTAATCTCATTAGTTGCTGTCATTATTTTATTATTTATTATCTGAGAAGCATTTGCCTCAAAACGTGAAGTATTATCCATTGAACTCTCTAATACTAACGTAGAGTGACTTCATGGCTGCCCCCCTCCATATCACACCTATGAAGAACCAGCTTTCGTTCAAGTTCAACAACCTACTTATTAAACAAGAAAGGAAGGAATTGAACCCCCATAAGTCGGTTTCAAGCCAACCACATCACCACTCTGTCACTTTCTTGAGACTCTAGTAAATTAATTACATCACCTTGTCAAGGTGAAATTGTGGGTGGAACTCCCACGAATCTTGAACTAATGGCACACCCATCACAATTAGGATTTCAAGACGCAGCCTCCCCAATCATAGAAGAACTTCTTCACTTCCACGACCACACATTAATAATTGTTTTTCTTATTAGCACATTAGTTCTCTATATTATTGTTGCAATAGTAACTACTAAGTTGACTAATAAGTATATTTTAGACTCACAAGAAATTGAAATTGTATGAACCATCCTACCCGCTATCATCCTTATTATAATCGCACTACCATCATTACGGATCTTGTATTTAATAGACGAAATTAATGATCCCCACATTACAATTAAAGCACTAGGTCATCAGTGGTATTGAAGCTATGAATATACAGATTATGAAAATTTAGAGTTTGACTCCTACATAATCCAAACCGAAGACCTAGACCCCGGACAATTTCGACTTCTAGAAGCAGACCATCGTATGGTTGTCCCAATAGAGTCCCCCATCCGAGTCCTAGTAACCGCAGAAGATGTCTTACACGCCTGGACAATCCCAGCACTCGGAGTAAAAATAGATGCAGTCCCAGGACGCTTAAACCAAACCGCCTTCATTATCTCACGACCTGGCGTTTATTATGGACAATGTTCAGAAATTTGTGGCGCTAATCACAGCTTTATGCCAATTGTAGTTGAAGCAGTACCTCTTGAACACTTTGAGAATTGATCTTCATTAATACTAGAAGAAGTCTCATTAAGAAGCTAACAGGGTCCAGCATTAGCCTTTTAAGCTAAATATTGGTGACTCCCAACCACCCTTAGTGACATGCCTCAACTCAACCTCAATCCCTGATTCTTAATCTTTTTATTTTCCTGATTGTTTTTCTTGATTGTCTTACCCCACAAACTGACATCTTACTTATTTAACTATAACCCCGCCCCTAAAAATGCTGAAAAACAAAAACCAGAACCCTGAAACTGACCATGATCCTAAACTTCTTTGACCAATTTTTGAGCCCTTCACTAATAGGCCTGCCCTTAATTGCTCTAGCAATTATTATACCAGCAGTAATCTTCCAAACCCCTTCCAACCGATGACTTAATAACCGCCTAATTACCCTACAAACATGATTTATTAATCGATTCACCCACCAACTCCTACAACCACTTAATCTTGGAGGACATAAATGAGCCATTATTCTTACAGCCCTTATACTTTTCTTAATTACTATTAATCTTCTAGGGCTTCTCCCCTATACATTTACCCCAACAACACAACTCTCATTAAATATAGCTTTTGCCCTCCCCCTTTGACTAACAACAGTCTTAATCGGCATACTAAACCAGCCCACTATTGCCCTAGGACATCTCCTACCAGAAGGCACACCCACCCCTCTCATCCCAGTTCTCATCATTATCGAAACTATCAGCCTGTTTATTCGCCCTCTTGCCCTAGGAGTCCGACTTACAGCCAATCTCACAGCCGGCCACCTATTAATACAATTGATTGCAACCGCAGCCTTTGTGCTCATCTCTACTATGCCTACAGTAGCAATCTTAACTTCTATTGTATTATTCCTTCTTACCCTTTTAGAAGTGGCCGTAGCTATAATTCAAGCCTACGTATTTGTACTACTCCTAAGTCTTTATTTACAAGAAAACGTCTAATAATGGCCCACCAAGCACACGCATATCACATAGTTGACCCAAGCCCATGACCCTTAACAGGGGCTATCGCCGCTCTCCTCTTAACCTCAGGCCTAGCCATTTGATTCCATTTTCACACCATAACACTCCTCCTCCTAGGACTAATCCTTCTTACTCTTACAGTAGTTCAATGATGACGAGATGTTATTCGAGAAGGGACATTCCAAGGCCATCATACCCCCCCAGTCCAAAAAGGCCTACGCTACGGAATAATCCTCTTTATTACATCAGAAGTTTTCTTCTTTCTTGGATTTTTCTGAGCATTTTACCACTCTAGCCTGGCCCCAACCCCAGAACTGGGGGGCTGCTGGCCTCCCACAGGGATTAATCCCCTAGACCCCTTTGAAGTACCTCTACTTAACACCGCCGTACTCTTAGCTTCCGGAGTAACAGTCACCTGAGCCCACCACAGTATCATAGAAGGCAACCGAAAAGAAGCCATTCAAGCCCTCACACTCACAGTTATATTAGGCTTTTACTTCACAGCTCTTCAAGCCATAGAATACTACGAGGCCCCATTTACTATTGCCGACGGGGTTTACGGAACAACCTTCTTCGTAGCAACAGGCTTTCACGGCCTCCATGTTATTATTGGCTCAACATTTCTTATAGTCTGCCTGCTACGTCAGATCCTTTTCCATTTTACATCAGAACACCACTTTGGCTTTGAAGCCGCCGCATGATATTGACACTTCGTCGACGTAGTATGACTATTCCTCTATGTATCAATTTATTGATGAGGCTCATAATACTTTTCTAGTATAAACTAGTACAAATGACTTCCAATCATTCAATCTTGGTTAGACTCCAAGGAGAAGTAATGAATCTCATTACATTATCTATCGCCATCCCCGCCCTCATTTCCCTAATCCTAGCATTCATCGCATTCTGACTGCCAGCTCTTAACCCAGACAGTGAAAAACTATCACCTTACGAGTGTGGATTTGACCCCCTAGGATCAGCACGCCTCCCATTCTCCCTCCGATTTTTCCTAGTAGCAATCCTTTTTCTACTGTTCGACTTAGAAATTGCCTTACTTCTCCCCCTGCCGTGAGGCGACCAACTCTCTTCCCCACTTATCACAACCCTATGAGCCTCTATCATTATTATCTTGCTTACATTAGGCCTAGTCTATGAATGACTTCAAGGCGGTCTTGAATGAGCAGAATAGGTACTTAGTCCAAAAAAGACCATTAATTTCGACTTAATAAATTATGGTGAAAATCCATAAGTACCTTATGACTCCTATTTACTTCACAATCACCTCAGCATTTATTCTCGGTCTAACAGGACTGGCTTTCAATCGCTCTCATCTCTTATCTGCCCTACTTTGCCTTGAAGGAATAATACTTTCCCTCTTCCTCGCAATCGCTATCTGATCTATAACAGTAAGTTCGCCCTCTCTATCCTTAGCACCAATAATTTTACTAACATTCTCGGCTTGCGAAGCAAGCTCCGGCCTAGCCCTTCTTGTAGCCGCCACCCGCACTCACGGCACTGATCACCTTAACAACCTCAACCTTCTACAATGTTAAAAATCCTTATTCCCACCCTCCTTCTATTCCCAATTTCATGAATTTCACCCAAAAAATGAATGTGAACTTCTACTATCTCAAACAGCCTTTTAATTGCCTCACTAAGTCTAATTTGATTTAAATGAGACTTTGAAATAGGCTGAAACTACTCTAACCTCTTTCTTGGCATCGACCCCCTTTCAGCCCCCCTACTCGCACTTACCTGCTGACTCCTCCCGCTCATACTATTAGCCAGTCTCAAACACTTGTCCTCTGAGCCCCATAAACGACAACAAATCTACATCTCCCTGCTCATCACCCTACAAGCCCTCCTCATTATGGCATTTAGCGCAACAGAAATAATCCTATTTTATATTATATTTGAAGCAACACTTATTCCAACCCTTATTATCATTACCCGATGAGGAAATCAGACCGAACGCCTCAATGCCGGTATCTACTTTTTATTCTATACCCTTGCAGGCTCCTTACCCTTATTAATCGCCTTACTTATTTTACAAAAAGACCTAGGCACCCTGTCAATACTTATCCTACAATACCCAAACACCATCAACCTCCACTCATGAGCTAGTAAATTTTGATGGACTGCCTGTTTAATTGCTTTTTTAGTTAAAATACCCCTATACGGTGTCCATCTTTGATTGCCTAAAGCACACGTAGAGGCCCCAATCGCCGGCTCCATAATCCTGGCTGCAGTCCTCCTCAAACTAGGAGGCTACGGCATGATACGAATTATTGTCATACTCGACCCCATCACAAAAGAGATAGCCTACCCTTTCCTAATTCTGGCAATCTGAGGCATTATCATAACTAGCTCCATTTGTCTACGACAAACAGATCTTAAATCATTAATTGCCTACTCCTCAGTCAGCCACATAGGCCTTGTAGCAGCAGCCATCCTTATTCAAACCCCATGAAGCTTCGCAGGCGCCACAGCCCTTATAATTGCCCATGGATTAATTTCATCAATACTCTTCTGTCTCGCCAACACTAATTATGAACGTATCCACAGCCGAACACTACTCCTTGCCCGGGGCACTCAAATTATTCTGCCACTCATAGGAACATCCTGATTTCTAGCTAACTTAGCCAACCTCGCCCTACCCCCTAGCCCCAACCTCATGGGAGAACTACTCATCATTTCCTCCCTCTTTAAATGATCAAACTGAACTATTATTCTAACCGGCACAGGCGTCCTATTAACAGCATCCTACTCACTATATATATTTTTAATAACACAACGGGGCCCTACACCACAACACCTACTTTTCTTAACACCATCTTACACACGAGAACATCTACTCATGTATCTCCACCTCCTCCCTACAATTCTCATCATTACCAAGCCAGAACTCATCTTAGGATGAACATTTTGTGTTTATAGTTTAATTAAAACGTTAGATTGTGATTCTAAAAATAAAAGTTGAAATCTTTTTATTCACCAAGAGAGGTCAGGGACAAAAAGAACTGCTAATTCTTTCTACCCGCGGTTCAACTCCGCGGCTCACTTAAGCTTTTGAAAGATAATAGTCATCTATTGGTCTTAGGAACCAAAAACTCTTGGTGCAACTCCAAGCAATAGCCATGAACTCAATTATCTTTAATTCTTCATTCTTACTAATTTTCATTATCCTTCTCTACCCCCTATTTACATCCATCACCACACCACAAGGACCTGCCAACCACAACTGAGCATCTACTAACGTCAAAACAGCCGTTAAACTCTCATTCTTTATTAGCCTAATCCCCTTATTCTTATTCCTAGACCAAGGAGTAGAATCCGTCACAACCAACTGAAACTGAATCAACTTAGGACCAATAAACATTAATATAAGCTTCAAATTTGATCTCTACTCTATCATTTTTACGCCCGTAGCCCTCTACGTCACATGATCTATTCTAGAATTCGCACTCTGATATATACACACAGACCCAAACTTCAATCGCTTCTTTAAATACCTCCTCCTTTTTCTCATAACAATAATTATTCTTATTACCGCTAATAACCTCTTTCAACTTTTTATTGGCTGAGAAGGAGTGGGCATCATATCCTTCCTCCTAATCGGCTGATGATACAGCCGAGCAGACGCCAACACCGCAGCCCTACAAGCAGTAATTTATAACCGAATTGGAGATATCGGACTAATCTTAAGCATAGCATGACTAGCCATAAACCTCAACTCGTGAGAAACCCAACAAATATTCATTTTATCTAAAAATACAGACCTAACTTTACCCCTTCTAGGCCTAGTATTAGCCGCTGCTGGGAAATCGGCACAATTCGGCCTCCACCCATGGCTGCCGTCAGCCATGGAGGGGCCTACACCAGTCTCAGCCCTACTTCACTCCAGCACAATAGTCGTAGCCGGTGTATTTCTCCTAATCCGACTTCATCCCCTAATTCAAGATAATCAGCTAATCTTATCAGCTTGCCTATGCTTGGGAGCATTAACAACTCTATTTACAGCCACCTGTGCCCTCACCCAAAACGATATCAAAAAGATCGTAGCCTTCTCCACATCCAGCCAATTAGGCCTCATAATAGTAACTATCGGCCTAAATCAACCCCAATTAGCTTTCCTCCATATTTGTACACACGCCTTCTTCAAAGCTATACTTTTTCTTTGTTCCGGCTCTATTATTCATAGCCTGGACAATGAACAGGACATCCGAAAAATAGGGGGCCTTCACAAACTACTTCCATTTACTGCATCTTCCCTTACAGTTGGCAGTCTCGCCCTAACAGGAATACCCTTCCTTTCCGGTTTCTTCTCAAAAGATGCCATCATTGAAGCCATAAACACATCTAACCTAAACGCCTGAGCCCTAACCTTGACCCTCCTGGCCACTTCCTTCACCGCCATTTACAGCCTTCGACTTGTCTTCTTTACACTAATAAATTCACCACGATTTATCCCCCTTATACCCATCAATGAAAATAACCCCCTAGTATTAAAACCAATCAAACGCCTAGCCTACGGAAGTATCCTAGCTGGCCTCCTTATTACCTCTAACATAACACCCACCAAAACACAAATTCTGACAATGCCCCTCACCCTTAAACTCTCGGCCCTCCTAGTAACAATTATTGGCCTCCTCTTAGCACTAGAGTTAACCAACCTCACTAAACATCAATTTAAAATCTACCCAACCATGCCTGCCCACAACTTCTCCAACATACTAGGCTACTTTCCACCAATTATTCATCGCCTCTGCCCCAAAATTAACCTTTACTGGGCTCAAACCATCTCCACCCACCTGATTGACCTAACATGAAATGAAAAGACGGGACCAAAAAATAAACTAGTCCAACAAACAGCCATGATCAAACTTCTCACACTTCCACAACAAGGCTTTATCAAAATCTACTTTATAATTTTTTTCCTCACACTCACCCTGGCCGTCTTAATCATAATCTAAACTACACGCAACGTGCCTCAAGAAACTCCACGAGTCAGCTCCATCACAACAAACAAAGCCAAAAGTAATATTCAACCACTCAACATTAGCAAGTATCCCCCATAAGAATATAATAGAGCCACACCACTAAAATCACCACGAACCATCTCCAAACCATTAATCTCATCACCACCAAATCATCCTCACCCCCAACCACCCACAAAATACTTATTAATGTATATTAAAACCCCAACATAAAATAAAACATAAATAAGTACTGACCAATCCCCCCATGACTCAGGATAAGGCTCTGCAACAAGCGCCGCAGTATAAGCAAATACAACCAATATCCCACCCAAATAAATTAAAAACAAAACCAATGATAAAAAAGAACTTCCAGAACTTACTAATAAACCACACCCTACGCCAGCAGAAATAACTAGACCAAGAGCAGCATAATAAGGAGAAGGATTTGAAGCCACTGCTACTAAACCCATAATAAAACCCAACATTATAATAAATACTAAATAAATCATAAATTCCTACTTAGATTTTAACTAAGACCAACAGTCTGAAAAACTACCGTTGTTATTCAACTACAAGAACCTAATGACCACGAATATCCGAAAAACCCACCCACTATTTAAAATTATCAACAGCTCACTCATTGACCTCCCTGCCCCAAGCAACATCTCAATTTGATGAAACTACGGCTCCCTTCTAGGACTTTGCCTTATTATTCAAATCCTTACTGGCCTCTTCTTAGCCATACACTACACCCCGGACATTTCATCCGCCTTCTCATCCGTTGTCCACATCTGCCGAGACGTCAACTACGGCTGACTCATCCGCAATATTCACGCCAACGGAGCCTCACTCTTCTTCATCTGCATCTACCTCCACATCGCCCGGGGGTTTTACTACGGGTCCTATCTTAACAAAGAAACATGAAATATTGGAGTTATCCTATTATTCCTATTGATAGCCACAGCCTTCGTGGGCTATGTACTCCCATGAGGACAAATATCATTTTGAGGAGCAACAGTAATTACAAACCTCTTATCAGCTTTCCCCTACATTGGCAACATTTTAGTCCAATGAATTTGAGGGGGCTTTTCAGTCGACAATGCCACCCTCACCCGATTTTTTGCCTTCCACTTCTTATTTCCTTTCCTAATCACTGCACTTACCCTCTTACACCTTCTCTTCCTCCATGAAATAGGCTCTAACAACCCCACCGGGCTTAACTCAAACACAGATAAAATCCCATTCCACCCATACTTTTCCTACAAAGACCTCCTAGGCTTCTTCATCCTTACTCTCCTACTCTCATTCCTCGTCCTATTCTCACCAAATTTACTAGGCGACACAGAAAACTTCATCCCAGCCGACCCCCTACTCACACCACCACATATTAAACCGGAGTGGTACTTCCTATTTGCTTACGCAATCCTACGCTCCATCCCCAATAAATTAGGGGGAGTCCTCGCCCTCCTATTCTCAATCCTTATTCTTATATTAGTGCCCCTACTCCACACGTCCAAACAACGAAGCGCCACATTCCGCCCAATCACTCAAACCTTATTCTGAGCATTAGTCACTAATACAATTATTTTAACATGAATCGGGGGCCAACCAGTAGAACAACCATTTATTATTATTGGACAAGTCGCCTCAGTCATTTACTTCCTATTATTTCTCGTCCTTCTTCCCCTTGCCGGCTGGTGAGAAAATAAGATTCTTAACCTTTAATATGTTCTGGTAGCCTAAATTTAAGGCATTGGTCTTGTAAACCAAAGATTGGAGGTGAAATCCCCCCCCAAAACAGACCGCACTCAGGAAGGAGAGGGTTGAACTCCCATCCTTGGCTCCCAAAGCCAAGATTCTGCTTAAACTACCTCCTGAAATTGACCAGGATCTGCCGGTCACCAATTTTGACGTAGTTAGTCAGATATACATCTATATTATTAAGTCCACATACATCTAATGTATACATCATACACTACTATGTATAATACTCATTAATCGACTGTCAACTATTTCATTACATACTATGTTTAATACTCATTAGTAAATGTCCAACTAATACACTATATATAATTTTTAACCCCCATTTTTATGATCTATTAATATTATATGATATCAGATTATGTATTTAATATAACCTAGTCCACATATATATATATATTATACATATGTATAATACTCATTAACCGATTATCAACTATTTCATTACACATGTGTGTATGGTACTCATTAATAAAGGTACAGCTATTCCATTACATAAAATTTTTAATCCTTATTTTATTAATTTTAAGCAAAGCCATTACTAATAATCCACTCAATTACCCCATCTTATTCCCAACAACAAATCTGACGCACCCTTCCTCTTAATAATAAATTATATTGACTGACCATTAACGGTCACGGCTGGCGAGAACCGACCAATACCCTAATATATCCCCCTTTGCACGGTTTGTGGTACTGATCTTTAATAATTCCCCTAATCTTGCTCAAATGCTCGCATTTGGCACCCTCGGTTACCCCCACTCTCATCATCGCGTCAGCCTGAAATTCCTCTAGCTCCCTCGATTGTCATTCTACTCTTAATCGTCTCAAGATTTCCAGGCCTCCCAGTTTTTTTTGGGGGATGAGACCGTTACTAACCCTCCAGGCTTCCCTGTCGGGTGGCGGCCGGTACACCAAGTTAAATCGGTCCTATACTCAACATAATATCACAAAAACCTCGCTACTTATATCATTCGCTGGTCTTCTATCTATCAAGATAAGGCAGTACTCACAAAAAGGACCCATTAAGCAGTTTAACCCCCATCCATAGATATGAATAATTTGATATAAATTTAATAAAGACATTTTATTAAACCTCATACTATTAAGAGTTATTATTTGATTAATGGGAAAAACTAAGATTTCTTAACCACAAAGATCTATATATAGGCATATATTATATTATATAGGTGCCCCCGGGTCGGGTAAAAAAAAAAAAAAGGCCAATACATTTTTTTGGGAAAAACCCCCCTCCCCCTTAATATACACAGCTATCTCGAAAAACCCCTAAAACGAGGGCTAATGTATATTTTTTCCTGCATTGACATGTGGTAAATTTCGTCATATATATAGTGTCACACTATGACAT